TATTTTATATTTCTTTTTATTTTTTCAAATTTCTAATTTTTTCTTATTTTATTAGATTATTAGATTTTCTTTTTTATATTATTATTATTTTAGTTTCGAATAGGATTCATATTTCGAATAGAATTCATATTAGAAATTAATATATATATGGAGTAATTAAATAAAAAGAAATAATAGAATTAATAATTCTATTATAGAATTAAAAAATCTTTTAAGAATATTAAATAATATCAAATGGAATATATTTCTATAAAAGATTGCTCAAAAAAAAATATAATAATAATAATATCTCATTTTCGAATTTGAATTCGTTTGTTTTCTCGATTCTACTCTTTTTTTCAACACTAATATTGACAACAGTCTATCAAACAAATATAATCCGATCGATGAATAAATCGATCGATTTATTCACGTTACAGAGGTTTTTTTTTTACTTCAGCAAATGGTGAGTTCGTTAGATTTTCTGTGATACAAACATGAACTTTTTGATTCAAAGGTAAATATAAATAAAATAATAATAATAATAAATTAAAAAAATAATGTATACCACTCTAGACAAGGGGGTGGTCCATTTTTTTGATTGTATCTACACATCCTTTTTTTTTTTTTTGGGGGGGGTTGCTAACTCAATGGTAGAGTACTCGGCTTTTAAGTGCGACTCCATTTTTTACACATTTTTATGAAGCAATTGTTTCGTCCATACCCTCGGTAGGGTTTGTAAGACCACGACTGATCCAGAGAGGAATGAATGGAAAAAGCAGCATGTCGTATCAATGGCGAATTCGAAAAATATTTCATTCTTATTGGATCCGACCATAATTTTTGTTTGAATTCTTGGCTCGGAACAAAAAAAGATTCAGTTGGGTTTAATTAATAAAGGGATAGAGCTTGGCAACTCCAATTATAGGGAAACAAAAAGCAACGAGCTTTCATTTTTTCATTCGAATGATTACCCCATCTAATTGTACGTTAAAAATGGATTAGTGCTTGATGCGGGAAAAGCTTTTCCCATGAATGGATTATTTATTTTTGTTATGAGTCCTAACTATTAGCTATTCTCCATTATGGGGTGGCGAGAAATGTGTAGAAGAAAGAGTATATTGATAAATATTTTTTTTTTTTCCAAAATCAAAAGAGCGATTGGGCTGATAAAATAAAGGATTTCTAACTAGCTTGTTATCCTAGAACAATTAGATGGAAAAAGCGAGTGGAGAGAGTCCGTTGATAGGTTTTCTTTTCTAGGTATCTATTCATATTCGTTCTAATTCGAATATATAATAGAATAAATACCCTGTTTTGACTGTATCGCACTATGTATCATTTGATAATCCAATCAATCTTTGATCCTTTGACAAAATCGAATTTAAAAAATGAAACAATATCAAATATATTTAGAACTAGATAGATCTCGCCAACGGAGCTTCCTATACCCACTTATTTTTCGGGAGTCTATTTATGGACTCGCCTATGGTCATGATTTAAATATAAATCGATCCATTTTTGTGGAAAATGTGGATTATGATAAGAAATCTAGTTTACTAATTGTAAAACGTTTAATTACTCGAATGTATCAACAGAATCATTTGATCCTTTTTGCTAATGATTCTAAAAAAAATCCATTTTGGGGGTATAACAAGAATTTGTATTCTCAAATAATATCGGAGGGTTTTGCCGTCGTCGTGGAAATTCCATTTTCCCGACAATTAAGTTCTTCTTTAGAGAAGGCGGAAATCGTCAAATCTTTTCAAAATTTGCGATCAATTCATTCCATTTTTTCCTTTTTCGAGGATAAATTTACATATTTAAATTTTGTTTCAGATGTACGAATACCCTATCCTATCCATCTGGAAATCTTAGTTCAAACCCTTCGATACTGGGTGAAAGATCCCCCCTTTTTTCATTTATTAAGATTGTTTCTTTATGAGTATTGTAATTGGAATAGTCTTATTACTCAAAAAAAAGGGATTTCCACTTTTTCAAAAAGTAATCCAAGATTTTTCTTGTTCCTATATAATTTTTATGTATGTGAACACGAATCCATCTTCCTTTTTCTACGTAATAAATCCTCTCATTTACGATTAAACTCTTATAGCGTTCTTTTTGAGCGAATCTATTTCTATGCAAAAATCGAACATCTTGTGGAAGTCTTTTCTAATAATTTTTCGTCTACCTTATCCTTCTTCAAGGATCCTTTGATTCATTATGTTAGATATCAAGGAAAATCCATTCTGGCTTCAAAGAATGCGCCTCTTTCGATGAATAAATGGAAATACTATCTCATCTATTTCTGGCAATGTCATTTTGATGTTTGGTCTCAACCAGGAACGATCCATATAAACCAATTATTATCCGAGCATTCATTTAACTTTTTTTGGGGGGGTTATCTTTCAAATGTGCGGCTAAATTTTTCAGTGGTACGGAGTCAAATGCTAGAAAATTCATTTCTAATCGAAATTGTTATGAAAAAACTTGATACAATAGTTCCAATTATTCCTTTAAT